TTAAAAATAAGCTAAAGTAAGCTTTTGGGTTCATACCCCAAATATAAAGGAAATCCCTTTTTTTTAAAAATAAAGTGCCTGATAAAAAGGATTATTCTGATAGGATAAATTATGTAAAATTTTACCTTTATTATATTTTATAGAATTAAACTATATCTTATAATTTCAAAAATTATCGTGCATCTTACACTAAAATATAATTTTTTTTTAATATGAGTAAAACTCATTATGTTTTTCATTTCTATTTTAGATTTTATTTATAATTAACTCAAATAAAATATTTTTTTTATTTATTGTATTTTTTAGAACTTTAATTTCTATTTCAGCAAACTCATGATTAGGATGTTGAATTGGTTTAGAAATTAATTTATTAAGATTTATCCCCCTAATATCTAACCCCAATAATTTACTAAATTCAGAAGCATCATTAAAATATTTTTTAACTCAATCTATTGCATCTATTAATTTTTTATTTTCCATTTTATTAAATCTTTTTTTATTAAAAAATTTTTTTATAAATAATATTTTATCCATTCTTATTAACTCTTCATTATTAATAAAAATAGGTTCTATCCCTTTTCATTTTTGATTTCCTAATATTATAGAAGGATTATCATGATTTAATTGTTTTATTTTAATAACCTGACAAAAAATTTCCCCTATAATTTTATTATCTTATTATATAAATTTAAAATTTTTATTTTTAGTTATAATTTTTAATGTATTAATTGGAACTATTAGTAGATTTAATCAAACATCATTACGAAAATTAATAGCTTTTTCATCAATTAATAATTTAGGATGAATATTATCAGCATTATCTATTAGAGAAAATTTATGAATATTATATTTTTTATTATATTCATTATTTATTTCTATTATATGTTTTTTATTTTATATTATTAATATTTTTTATATTAATCAATTATTTAATTTAAACTTAAATTTTTCAATTAAATTCTCAATTTTAATTAACTTTTTATCATTAGGAGGATTACCTCCATTTTTAGGATTTTTTCCTAAATGAATAATTATTAATTACTTATTATATAACAATTTATTTATTATTTCTTTTATTTTTACAATATCAAGATTAATTATGTTATTTATTTATATTCGAATTATTTATTCATCTTTTATATTTTATTCTATTAAATTAAAATGATATAAAATTTTTATTAAAAATAATTTTATAATTTTTATTAATATCTCTAGATTTATTTCTTTATTAGGAATAATTATTAGAACTTTATTTTTTTTTTAAGGTTTTAAGTTAAATTAAACTAATAATCTTCAAAATTATTTATAAAGAAATTTCTTTAAGCCTTAGTATAATTTACACCTTAAAATTTGCAATTTCATATCATTATTGACTATAAGACTATTATAATAAAAGAGAAAATTCTCGTTAATAAATTTACAATTTATCGCTTATAACTCAGCCATTTTATTAGCGAAAATGATTATTTTCAACAAATCATAAAGATATTGGTACTTTATATTTTATTTTTGGAATTTGAGCAGGTATAGTAGGAACTTCATTAAGTTTATTAATTCGAACTGAATTAGGAAATCCAGGATCATTAATTGGAGATGATCAAATTTATAATACTATTGTTACAGCTCATGCTTTTATTATAATTTTTTTCATAGTAATACCTATCATAATAGGAGGATTTGGTAATTGATTAGTACCCCTTATATTAGGAGCCCCAGATATAGCTTTCCCACGAATAAATAATATAAGATTTTGACTATTACCCCCATCATTAGTATTATTAATTTCTAGAAGAATTGTAGAAAATGGAGCAGGAACAGGATGAACAGTGTACCCCCCACTTTCATCTAATATTGCTCACGGAGGATCCTCAGTTGATTTAGCAATTTTCTCCCTTCATTTAGCGGGAATTTCTTCTATTTTAGGAGCTATTAATTTTATTACAACAATTATTAATATACGAGTAAATGGAATATCTTTTGATCAAATACCTTTATTTGTTTGAGCTGTAGGAATTACAGCATTACTATTAGTTCTTTCTTTACCGGTATTAGCTGGAGCTATTACTATACTTTTAACAGATCGAAATATTAATACTTCATTTTTTGATCCGGCTGGTGGAGGAGATCCAATTTTATACCAACATTTATTTTGATTTTTTGGACACCCAGAAGTTTATATTCTAATTTTACCAGGATTTGGTATAATTTCACATATTATTTCCCAAGAAAGAGGAAAAAAGGAAACTTTTGGATGTTTAGGTATAATTTATGCAATAATAGCAATTGGATTATTAGGATTTATTGTTTGAGCTCATCATATATTTACTGTAGGAATAGATATTGATACACGAGCCTATTTTACATCAGCAACTATAATTATTGCTGTTCCTACAGGAATTAAAATTTTTAGTTGATTAGCTACATTACATGGAACACAAATCAATTATAGACCTTCTATATTATGAGGCTTAGGATTTATTTTTCTTTTTACAGTAGGTGGATTAACAGGAGTTGTTTTAGCAAATTCATCAATTGATATTACATTACATGATACTTATTATGTAGTAGCACATTTTCACTATGTTTTATCTATAGGAGCTGTATTTGCTATTATAGGAGGTTTTATTCATTGATATCCATTATTTACAGGTTTAATAATAAATAATTATTTATTAAAAATTCAATTTATCTCTATATTTATCGGAGTAAATTTAACCTTTTTCCCCCAACATTTTTTAGGTTTAGCAGGTATACCTCGTCGTTATTCAGATTATCCAGATAGATTTGTTTCATGAAATATTATTTCATCTTTTGGATCATATATTTCCCTTATTTCTATAATAATAATAATCATTATTGTTTGAGAATCAATAATTAATCAACGTATTATTTTATTTCCTTTAAATATACCTTCCTCAATTGAATGATATCAAAATCTTCCACCATCAGAACACTCTTATAATGAATTACCAATTTTAAGTAACTTCTAATATGGCAGATTATATGTAATGGATTTAAACCCCATTTATAAAGGTTTTATCCTTTTTTTAGAAATGGCAACATGATCTAATTTAAATTATCAAAATAGAGCATCACCTTTAATAGAACAAATCATCTTTTTTCATGATCATACCTTAATTATTTTAATTATAATTACAATTTTAGTTGGATATTTAATATTAAATTTATTTTTTAATTCTTATATTAACCGATTTTTATTAGAAGGTCAAATAATTGAATTAATTTGAACTATTTTACCAGCTATTACTTTAATTTTTATTGCATTACCTTCTCTTCGTTTACTTTATTTATTAGATGAACTTAATAATCCATTAATTACATTAAAATCAATTGGTCATCAATGATACTGAAGTTATGAATATTCAGATTTTAATAATGTTGAATTTGACTCATATATAATTAATTCTAATGAAAATATTAATAATTTTCGTCTTTTAGATGTAGATAATCGAGTTGTCTTACCTATAAATAATCAAATTCGTATTTTAGTAACAGCTACAGATGTTATTCATTCATGAACAGTCCCATCTTTAGGAGTAAAAGTAGATGCTAATCCTGGACGATTAAATCAAACAAGATTTTTTATCAACCGCCCAGGAATTTTCTTTGGACAATGTTCTGAAATTTGTGGAGCAAATCATAGATTCATACCTATTGTAATTGAAAGAATTTCAATTAAAAACTTTATTAATTGAATTAATAATTATTCATTAGATGACTGAAAGCAAGTATTGGTCTCTTAAACCATCCTATGGTAATTTAGCACCTACCTCTAATGAAAGAATTAGTTAATTAATAACATAAATATGTCAAATTTAAATTATTACCAAAGTAATATTCTTTTATTCCTCAAATAATACCAATTAATTGAATTTTTTTTTTTATTTTTTTTATTTGTATTTTTTTAATTTTTATTATTATAAATTTTTATATTTTTAATTATAAAATAATTAAAATAAACAATAAAAATATAATTAAAATTTCTACTAATCAAAATTGAAAATGATAAATAATTTATTCTCAATTTTTGATCCATCAACTAATATTTTAAATTTACCATTAAATTGAATTAGAACTTTTATTGGATTAATATTTATTCCTTATTCTTTTTGATTTATTCCTAATCGACATTTTATTTTATGAAATTTAATTTCAAATAAACTTCATAATGAATTTAAAACTCTTTTAGGTAGAAATAGATTTAAAGGATCAACATTTATCTTTATTTCACTTTTTTTCTTTGTTTTATTTAATAATTTTTTAGGTTTATTTCCATATATTTTTACTAGAACTAGACATTTAAATATTTCCTTATCAATCTCACTAACATTATGATTAAGCTTTATAATTTATGGATGAATTAATAATACCCAACATATATTTATTCATATAATTCCCCAAGGTACACCTACAATTCTTATACCATTTATAGTATTAATTGAAACAATTAGTAATATTATTCGACCAGGAACTTTAGCTGTTCGTTTAACAGCTAATATAATCGCAGGACACTTATTATTAACATTATTAAGAAATACAGGTACTAATATATCAAATTATTTCTTAATTATTTTAATTTTTATTCAAATTTTATTATTAATTTTAGAATCAGCAGTTGCAGTTATTCAAGCTTATGTAATTACTATTCTTAGAACACTTTATTCTAGAGAAGTTAATTAATGTCAATAAACCAAAATCATCCATATCACTTAGTAGATTATAGACCATGACCATTAACTGGAGCAATTGGAGTTATAACTTTAGTCACAGGATTAATTAAATGATTTCATAATTTTAATATTAATCTTTTAATATTAGGTTATTTAATTGTATTATTAACTATATATCAATGATGACGAGATGTATGTCGAGAAGGAACATATCAAGGTAAACATACTTTATTAGTATCTAATGGACTTCGATGAGGAATAATTTTATTTATTGTATCAGAAATTTTTTTTTTCATCTCATTTTTTTGAGCATTTTTTCATAGAAGCTTATCCCCAAATATTGAAATTGGAGCTATATGACCCCCTATAAGTATTATCCCATTTAATCCATTTCAAATTCCTTTATTAAATACAATCATTTTAATTACATCAGGAATTACAGTAACTTGAGCCCATCATTCCCTTATAGAAAATAATTTTACTCAAACTTCACAAAGATTATTTATTACAATTATTTTAGGAATTTATTTTACAATTTTACAAGCTTATGAATATTTAGAAGCACCTTTTACTATTGCAGATAGAATTTATGGCTCAACTTTTTTTATAGCAACAGGATTCCATGGTCTTCATGTAATTATTGGAACAATTTTTCTGGCTACATGTTTTATTCGTCATTTAAATAATCATTTCTCAAGAAATCATCATTTTGGATTTGAAGCAGCAGCATGATACTGACATTTTGTAGATGTAGTTTGACTTTTCCTTTATATCTCAATTTATTGATGAGGAAATTAATTATTTATATAATATATTTAGTATATTTGACTTCCAATCAAAAAGATTAATAATTTTATTAATATAAATAATCATTATATTAATAATTTTATCTTTAATAATATTAGTAATTTCAAATTTATTCATAATAATTTCATTTATTATTTCAAAAAAATCTCTTCTTGACCGAGAAAAATGTTCACCATTTGAATGTGGATTTGACCCTAAATGTTTAGCTCGAATTCCATTTTCATTACATTTTTTTTTTATTACTATAATTTTTTTAATTTTTGATGTAGAAATTGCCCTTATTTTCCCCCTTATTCCAACATTTAAAATAGTTAATTTTTTAATTTGATATAAAACTAGATTTTTTTTTATTATTATATTATTAATTGGATTATATCATGAATGAAATCAAAATATATTAAATTGAATTAACTAATTAATAAAATAATTATTAGGATTATAGTTTATAAAAAACATTTGATTTGCATTCAAAAAATATTGAAATTCAATTTATCTTAAATAAGAAGCAATTTGCATTTAGTTTCGACCTAAAAGATAGAGTTATTATTACTCCTTATTTATTAATTGAAACCAAATTAGAGGTATATCACTGTTAATGATAAAATTGAATATAAATTCCAATTAGAAATATATTATAATTAAGCTGCTAACTTAATTTATAGTGATTAAAATCATTAATATTTCTTCAATTATAATTTATATAGTTTATATAAAACATTACATTTTCATTGTAAAAATAAAATAAATAATTTTTATAAATAATAAATAATTTTTATAAATATATAAATATATTATTTAAAGATTAATTAATCACCCTAATATCTTCAATATTATACTCTAAACTTTAAGCTATTTAAATTATTTATAATATTAATATAAAAATAAAAATTATTATTCATAAAACAAATCTAAATAAAAAAATTTTAAAATTATTTAATTGATAAATATAAAAAATTATAGAATAATTTTTAATAATATTATAAATACCCTGTCTTTTATAAATCTCTCCTCAACCCATATCAATATTTTTTAATAAATTTTGACCTAATCTTAAAAAACTATAATTTATTATATAAGTTGATAAACCAGGTAAAAATCATATTATAGTTAAAAAAGTTCTTAAATTATAAGTTATAATAAATTTATTTAAAGAATAAATACCCATATTTCTAATAATATAACCTAATAATATACCAATTAATCTTACATAAATAACTATTATTTTTATATTAAAAGAAAGATAAATTATATAAGGATAAGAAAAAATTATTCATCTTAAAAATCTTCCAGAAATTAATCTCATAAATAATAATAAAAATATTCCTTTTAATATAGTAAAATCTTCATCATATAAATTATAAATTGATAATAAATTAAAATCATTTACCATTAAATATATTAATAAACGAATAGTATAAAATATAGTTAAACCTGTAGAAACATAATATAAATAATATACAAATAAATTTAAATTTCTTATTCTAACTACTTCTAAAATTATATCCTTAGAATAAAATCCAGCTAAAAAAGGAATTCCACATAAAGCTAAATTAGAAATATTTATACATAAAGAAGTTAAAGGAATATATATTCTAATCCCCCCCATTATACGAATATCTTGATTATCTCTCATTATATGAATAATAACCCCAGCACATATAAATAATAAAGCCTTAAATATAGCATGAGTTAATAAATGAAAAAAAGCTAAATCGCCATAACCTATTCTTAAAATTCTCATTATTAAACCCAATTGTCTTAAAGTAGAAAGAGCAATAATTTTTTTTAAATCAAACTCATAATTAGCACAAATCCCAGCTATAAATATAGTCAAACCAGATAATAATAATAATACCTTTAAAAAAAATATATCAAGTAATAAATTATTAAACCGAATTAATAAATAAACACCCGCAGTTACTAAAGTAGAAGAATGAACTAAAGCTGAAACTGGAGTTGGAGCAGCTATAGCAGCAGGTAATCATGATCTAAAAGGAATTTGAGCTCTTTTTGTTATAGCAGCTAAAATAACTAAAACACCAATAATTTTTATTGAATAATCATTAGATATAAAATTTAAATAAAAAATATAATTTCATCTACCATAATTTACTATTCAAGAAATTAATATTAAAATTATAACATCACCAATCCGATTTGATAAAGCTGTTAATATCCCAGCATTATAAGACTTAATATTTTGATAATAAATAATTAAACAATAAGAAACTAAACCTAAACCATCTCAACCTAAAAAAATTCTAATTATATTTGGTCTAATAATTAATAAAATTATTGAAAAAACAAATAATAAAACTAAAATAATAAAACGATTTAAATTTAATTCTGATCTTATATATCTTTTTCTATAAAAAATTACAGAAGAAGAAATTAATGAAACAAATATTATAAATAATAAAGATATTCAATCTAATAAAATAGATATTACAATATTTATAGAATTAAAAGAAATAACCTCCCACTCCAATAATATTACTATATTATTTATAATAAAATAAATTATTATAAAAAAATTAATTAATATAAAAAAAAATAAAAAAAAAAATCTAATAAAACAAAGAGAATATTTATTAATAACTTAAAATGACTAATAATTTCACATTTTTGACACCACAAATCAATATTTTATTTAAATTATTTAAGTAAAATCAAATTATTCTATAATCAATTTTTAAAACTAAAATATTTAAAGGTAATCAATGTAATATTAATATTAAATATTCCCGTGAAACCCCTCTATAAAATCTATAAACCCCTAAATTATATTTCCCATGTTGAGTATATGAAAATAAATATAATCTATAACCCGCTCTAAAAAAAGAAATTCCCATTAATATAATTATTCTAATTCAAGATCAACTTACTAATCTATTAATTAATCTAATTTCACCTATTAAATTTAACGAAGGTGGAGCAGCTATATTTGAAGATATAAATAAAAATCATCATATTCTTATTGAAGGTATAAAATTTATTATTCCCTTATTTAAAAATAATCTTCGTCTTCCTAAACGCTCATATCTAATATTAGATAAACAAAATATACCAGAAGAACATAAACCATGACCAATTATTAAAATATAAGCACCAATAAACCCCCAATAATTTATTGTTATAATACCCCCAATCACTATTCTTATATGAGCGACTGAAGAATAAGCAATTAAAGATTTTATATCAACTTGACAAAAACATTTTAATCTAATATATAAACCCCCAATTAAACTAATAACAACTCAAATAAACCCTATTTTTAAATTAATTATTTGTAAAATAACTAAAATTCGTAATAAACCATAACCCCCTAACTTTAATATAATAGCAGCTAAAATTATAGAACCAGAAACAGGAGCTTCAACATGAGCTTTTGGTAGTCATAAATGAGTAAAATATATAGGTATTTTAACTAAAAAAGCTATTACTATTCTTAGATATAATAATAATATATCATAATTATAAAATTTTATAAAATATATTATTATTCTTCTTATTTTTTCATAAATAAAAAAAATACCTAATAATAAAGGTAAAGAAACAAAAAGAGTATAAAATAATAAATATATCCCAGCTTGAATACGTTCAGGTTGATATCCTCACCCAATAATTAATATTAAAGTAGGAATTAATCTCCCCTCAAAAAATAAATAAAATATAAATAAATTTATTACTCTAAAAGTTAAATATAATATAATTAAAAGTATAACAATATTTAATAAAAAAAAATTATCATAAAATTTTCTTTTATATAAACTTTCTCTTGCCATAATTATCAAACTTCTAATTCAAATTCTTAATAAAATTAAACCATAAGAAATTAAATCACACCCTATTATATAACTTAAATTAGAAAAATTCATAATATTTAATGTTAAATTTATAAATATTATTATTATTATTATTATTATTAACTGAACCATTCAAAACATATTTTTTTTAAAACATAAAGGAATTATAAAAAAAATTATAAATAAAAATTTTATCATTTAAATCAAATTATATCTCTGAAAATAATCATTACCATGAGTTCGAATTATAGAAACTAAAATTGATAATCCTAAAGCCCCCTCACAAACTGAAAAAACTAAAAAAACTATTAATATATGTATATTATAATCTAATATTATTAAATATATTATTAAAAAAAAAAAAATTCTTAAAACTATAAATTCTAATCTTAATAATACAATTAATAAATGCTTATGTTTAGAAACAAAAATTATATTACCAAATAAAAATATTAAAAAAATAATTAATCACATATTTATTATCATTTGTTTTTATAGTTTAAAAAAAACCTTGGTCTTGTAAATCAAAAATAAGAAAATTCTTTAAAAACTTCAAAGAAAAAGAATATCTTTATCTATAATCTCCAAAATTATTATTTTTCTTAAACTATTCTTTGATATTATAAAAATATTTTTATCTTTATCTTTAATTTCAACATCAATTTTTATATTTTTTTTAAATCATCCATTTTCCATAGGATTAATAATCTTAATTCAAACTCTTTTTATATGTATATTATCAAGAATATTAATTAATACTTATTGATTTTCTTATATTTTATTTTTAATTTTTTTAGGAGGATTATTAGTATTATTTATTTATGTTTCTAGAATCGCTTCAAACGAACTATTTAAAATCTCTTTATTTAATAAAAGATTTTTTTTTTCATTATTTATATTATTAATTATTAGTTTTTTCTTTAAAAATAATTTATTTTGAATAAATTTTTCATTTAATGATGAAATAAATAATTTTTTTAATTTATTTTTATTTTTTAATAATGAATTTAATTTTAATTTATCTAAATTATATAATGAACAAACTTATATATTAACTTTAATAATAATTATTTATTTATTTATTGCTCTTGTTGCAGTAGTAAAAATTACTAATATTTTTTTTGGCCCATTACGATCTAATATTTAAAATTATATAATTAAAACAACCAATGATAAATATTTTTAAACCTATTCGAAAAACTCATCCTATTATTAAAATTATTAATAATTCATTAATTGATCTTCCTTCGCCATCTAATATTTCTTCATGATGAAATTTTGGATCTCTTCTTGCTTTATGTTTAATAATTCAAATTATTACAGGATTATTTTTAACTATATATTATACAGCTAATATTGAAATAGCTTTTTATAGTGTAAATTATATTTGTCGAAATGTTAATTATGGTTGATTAATTCGAACATTACATGCTAATGGAGCATCATTTTTTTTTATTTGTATTTATTTACATATTGGACGAGGAATTTATTATGAATCTTTTAACTTAATATATACATGAATAGTAGGAGTTATTATTTTATTTTTATTAATAGCTACAGCATTTATAGGATATGTATTACCTTGAGGACAAATATCTTTTTGAGGGGCAACAGTTATTACTAATTTACTTTCAGCTATTCCTTATTTAGGAACAATATTAGTAAATTGAATTTGAGGAGGATTTGCTGTTGATAACGCAACCTTAACTCGATTTTATACCTTTCATTTCTTATTTCCATTTATTATTATAATATTAACAATAATTCATTTATTATTTCTTCATCAAACAGGATCTAATAACCCTCTTGGAATTAATAGTAATTTAGATAAAATTCCTTTTCATCCATTTTTTACATTTAAGGATTTAATTGGATTTATTATTTTAATTTTATTATTAACATTACTTTCACTTACTAACCCATATCTTTTAGGAGATCCAGATAATTTTATTCCAGCAAATCCTTTAGTAACACCAATTCATATTCAACCAGAATGATATTTTTTATTTGCTTATGCTATTCTACGATCAATCCCAAATAAATTAGGAGGAGTTATTGCATTAGTTATGTCAATTCTAATTTTAATTATTTTACCTTTTACATTTAATAAAAAAATTCAAGGAATTCAATTTTATCCCCTAAATCAAATTTTATTTTGATCTTTAGTTACTATTATTATTTTATTAACTTGAATTGGTGCCCGATCAGTAGAAGCTCCATATATTATTACAGGTCAACTTTTAACAATTTTATATTTTTCTTATTTTATTATTAATCCTATTTTAAATAAAATATGAGATAATTTAATTTTTAATAACTAATTAATGAGCTTGTTATAAGCATTTGTTTTGAAAACATAAGAAAGAATATTTATTCTATTAATTTATACTAAAATTATTTAATAACCTAAAAATATTTTTAAACCCATAAAAAATAATAAAAAATTTAAAGAAATAGGTAAATATCTTTTTCAACATAAATATATTAATTTATCATATCGATAGCGAGGTAAAGTACCACGAACTCAAATAAAAAAAAATGATAAAAAAACTAACTTTAAATAAAAAATTAAAGTTAAATCATAACCTCCTATATATATAATTACAAATAATAAACTTATAAATAAAATTCTAGAATATTCAGATAAAAAAATTAAAGCAAACCCCCCACTTCTATATTCAATATTAAATCCTGAAACTAATTCTCTTTCCCCCTCAGCAAAATCAAAAGGAGTTCGATTAGTTTCAGCTATTAAAGAAGATAAAAAACATAATCTTAAAGGTATTATTATAAACATAAATCAAATTATAACTTGATAATCAAAAAATTTTATTAAATTAAAATCTATAATTATAATAATTCTAGATATTATAATTAAAGACATTCTAACTTCATAAGAAATTGTTTGAGCTACTGCCCGTAACCCCCCTAATAAAGAATAATTCGAATTTGATGACCAACCAGCAACCATTAAAGTATAAACTCCAATTCTAGTACAACATAAAAAAAATAAAATTCCTAAATTAAATATAATTATATTAAATATATAAGGAATTAATATTCATACTATTAAAGATAAAATAAAACTTATTACAGGAGAAAAATAATAAACTAAATAATTTGAATAATTTAAATAAACTTGTTCTTTAGAAAATAATTTAATAGCATCACAAAAAGGCTGTAATAAACCTATATATCCCATTTTATTAGGACCCTTACGAATTTGAATGTATCCTAAAACTTTACGTTCTAATAAAGTTAAAAAAGCAACCAATACCTCAATATTCAAAATTAACATTCCAATTAAAATATTTAACAAATCTATTAATACCATACACTATTCCTATATTAAATATAATATATATATCAAAGTTCTAAAATCATTACAATTTTCTGCCAAAATAGTTTAAAAACTATATTATTAATATTCATTCATTTATATAAAATTATTTTAAATATTTGATCCTTTCGTACTAAAATATTTTTATTTATTAAAGATAGAAACCAACCTGGCTTACACCGGTTTGAACTCAGATCATGTAAGATTTTAATGATCGAACAGATCAAAATTTTAAACTTTTGCATTTAAATTTTATCTTAATCCAACATCGAGGTCGCAAACTTTTTTTTTTATACGTACTAAAAAAAAATATTACGCTGTTATCCCTAAGGTAATTTTTTCTTTTAATCATTATTAATGGATCAACTAATCACTTATCTATGTTTAAATTTAAAAAAAGTTTATTAAATTTTTCTATCACCCCAACACAATATTTTATTTAATTAATATATTTAATTATATATTTAATATTAATTAAACAAAATATAAAACTCTATAGGGTCTTCTCGTCTTTTAATATTATTTTAGCTTTTTAACTAAAAAATTAATTTCTAAACATAAATTATAGACAGTTTATATTTCATCAAATCTTTCATACAAGTCTTCAATTAAAAGACTAATGATTATGCTACCTTTGTACAGTCAATATACTGCAGCCCTTTAATATAATATCAGTGGGCAGATTAGACTTTAAATTATTATCAAAAAGACATGTTTTTGATAAACAAGTGAATATAAAATTTTGCCGAATTCCTTTAACTTATTTATTTATAACTTTTTTTTTATTTATTATATTATACTAATTTTATCATTATTTCTAATTTTATTAAATTATAAATTATTTTTTCATAAAAATTTAAATTTTTTTATTTTAAATTTTATTTTTAAATAAAATTTTTTATAATAAATTATAATTTTTAAACAATATAAATTTTAAAAATTTTAATTTTAATTATCTTATTAATTATAAATTTTTAATTTAAAGCTTATCCCCTAAAATATTAAAATTTAAATTTTTATAATTAATTAAATAATTATAAAATTATTTAAATTTAAAATTAAATTTTTTTCTGAAAAAACTAGATATATTTAAAAACGATTAACATTTCATTTCTAATTAATTATTTAAAATAATTATACAACATTAACTTTTTTAACTAATTAACTCTTTTAAATTCGAGATTTATTTAAATAAATTATTATTATTTAATAAACTCTGATACACAAGATACAATAAATTAAATTTACTTTTTTATTAATTATATTTCATTTATTTATAAATTCCTTTACAGTAATATTTAACTATAAAACTATTAATTTTTTCTATTAAAAATACTCAAACCCCCATTTTCTTTTTAATATTAAAATTTTTTTTATTAAATTTAATTTATTAATTTTCCCCCTCAAATTAATTAATTTTTAATTTCTTTTCAATGTAAATGAAATACTTATACAAGCTCTAATTTGATCTTTCTAGAAACACTTTCCAGTACCTCTACTTTGTTACGACTTATTTCAATTTTTAAATGAAAGTGACGGGCAATATGTACATATTTTAATTTTTAATCATTTTAATAAATTAATTAAAATTACATTTAAATCCACCTTCAAATTTTTATTACAATAAAATTATTCATATAAATATATTTAATGTAATCCATCATATTCTTAATTATACTCTGCATCTTGATCTGATTTAATTTTTTATTATAATTTTTAAATATTATTTTTCCTAAAAAATATTTTTTTAACAATGATATACAAAATTATAAATTAAGTAAATTTATTCGTGGATTATCAATTATTAGACAGATTCCTCTAAATGAACTAAAATACCGCCATGTTATTTAAGTTTCAATAAATTATTATTTACTATTTTAGTATTATAAATTAAATTTTTAATAATAGGGTATCTAATCCTAGTTTATATTAAAATTTATTAAATCATAAATTTAAAATAAAATTTAATTAAATTAAAATTTCACTTAATAATTTAATATTTATTTTAATAATATAATTATTTATTATATACTGAAATAATTTAATTTAAMTTTTKTCTAACCGCAACTGCTGGCACAAAATTAGTTATTAATTTTTATATTACTAAATCTTAATTTCTTAAATTTTTAATATTAATTACTACTAAAATAAATTAATTATTATTTAAATAATTAAAATTATATACTAAAATTTATATGTAAAATAAATTTATAATAAATTTCCAAAAACATAATTATTTTATTATATATATAAAAACTTAGCATAGATTTTTTTTTTTTTTTTTTTTATATTATATATTTAATATAAATTAATAAATTTTTATTATTTTCTCTTATTTTTTTTTTTATAATATTAATATTAAAAATTAATTTCAATATAATCCTAATAAAGATCATTTAAATAAAGATTAATTATTAAAAATAAAATTAAATTTGAATTTATTTAATATATTTTTTAATTTAATATTAATTAAATATTTAAATATATATATATATATATAATATAATTAAATTATTTATATATATATATATATATAATTAATCTTTATTTAAATAATTTTTATAATAAATAAAATTA